TTATTCTGACTCAGAGGGAGAAATGCACTGGAGTACCGACGTGTACCATGCACCCGAATTTCAATATAGTAATGTCCGGCTCTTACCAAAAACAAGCCATTTATGGATATTATCAGGAGGTTCGTGCAGATCCGGTGTAGTTTCTTTTTCACTCCACAAGGATCAAGATCAACTGAACATCCATTCTCATTCTGTCGAACGAAGATATATTTCTAGCCTCTCAGTGAATAATGATCAAGTGAGACACCAATTAGTTAGGTCAGATTTTTCTGATAAAAAAGAAGATGGTATTTTTGATTATTCGGGATTTAATCGAATCATAGGTATTGGTCATTGTAATCTCATACATCCTGCAATTCTCCACAAGAATTCTGATTTATTGGCAAAAAGGCGAAGAAATCAATTTCTCATTCCGTTCCACTCCATTCAAGAACAAGAGAAAGAACTAATGCCCCATTCAGGTATCTCGATTGAAATACCCATAAAGGGTATTTTCCGTAAAAATAGTATTCTTGCTTATTTTGATGATCCTCGATACAGAAGAAAGAATTCAGGAATTACTAAATATGGGACTATAGGGGCGCATTCAATCGTCAAAAAAGAGGACTTGATTGAGTATCGAGGAGTCAAAAAAATTAAGCAAAAATTTCAAATGAAAATTGATCGCTTTTTTTTCATTCCCGAGGAAGTGCATATTTTACCCGAATCTTCTTACGTAATGGTACGGAATAATAGTATCATTGGAGTAGATACCCGGATCACTTTAAATAGAAGAAGCCAAGTGGGCGGATTAGTCCGAGTGGAGAAAAAAAAAAAAAGGATTGAACTAAAAATTTTTTCTGGGGATATCCATTTTCCTGGGGAAACGGATAAGATATCCCGACACAGTGGCATCTTGATACCGCCGGGAACGGGAAAAAAAGAACTTAAGGAATCCACCCGGGAATCAAAAAAATTGAAAAAATGGATCTATGTCCAACGGATCACACCTACAAAGAAAAAGCATTTTGTTTTGGTTCGACCCGTAGTCACATATGAAATAGCGAACGGTATCAATTTAGCAACACTCTTCCCCCAGGATCTGCTGCGGGAAAAGGATAATATGCACCTTCAAGCCGTCAATTATATCCTTTATGGAAAGGGCAAACCCTTTCGGGGTATTTCTGACACAAGTATTCAATTAGTTCGAACTTGTTTAGTCTTGAATTGGGACCAAGACAAAAAAAGTTCTTCCGTCGAAGAGGTCTGTGCTTCCTTTGTTGAAGTAAGTACAAACGGTATGATTCGAGATTTCCTAAGAATCGACTTAGTGCAATCCCATATTTCGTATATCAGAAAAAGGAATGCTCCGTCAAGTCCAGGATTGATCTCTGATAATGGTCCAGATCGCACCAATATAAATCCGTTTTACTCCATTTATTTCAAGGCAAGGGTTCAACAATCACTTAGCCAAAATCAAGGAACTATTCATACCTTGTTGAATAGAAATAAGGAATGCCAGTCTTTGATAATTTTGTCATCATCTAATTGTTTTCGAATGGGTCCATTCAACGATATCAAATATCATAATGTGATAAAGCAATCAATTCACATTCAAAAAGATCCTCTAATTCCAATTAGGAATTCGTTGGGACCCTTAGGAACAGTCCTTCAAATTGCGAATTTTTATTCATTTTACTATTTAATAACTTATAATACGATTTCGGTAACTAACTATTTGAAACTTGATAATTTAAAACAGACTTTTCAAGTACGTAAATTTTATTTAATGGATGAAAACGAGAGAATTTATAATCCTGATCCAGACAGTAAGATTGTTTTGAATCCATTTAATTTGAATTGGTATTTTATCCATCATAATTATTGTGAGGAAATGTCCACAATAATGAGTCTTGGGCAGTTTATTTGTGAAAATATATGTATAGCCACAAATGGACCACACCCCAAATCAGGTCAAGTTTTAATTGTTCAAGCTGGCTCTGTAGTAATAAGATCAGCTAAGCCCTATTTGGCTACTCCAGGAGCTACTGTTCATGGGCATTATGGAGAAATCCTTTATGAAGGAGATACATTAATTACATTTATATATGAAAAATCAAGATCTGGTGATATAACGCAGGGTCTTCCAAAAGTAGAACAAGTGTTAGAAGTGCGTTCGATTGATTCAATATCAATGAACCTAGAAAAAAGAGTTGAGGGTTGGAACGCGCGTATAACAAGAATTCTTGGGATTCCTTGGGGATTCTTAATTGGTGCTGAGCTAACTATAGTGCAAAGTCGTATCTCTTTGGTTAATAAGATCCAAAAGGTTTATCGATCCCAGGGGGTCAAAATCCATAATAGACATATCGAAATTATTGTACGTCAAATAACATCAAAAGTGTTGGTTTCAGAAGACGGAATGTCTAATATTTTTTTACCCGGCGAACTTATTGGATTGTTACGAGCGGAGCGAACGGGGCGTGCTTTGGAAGAAGCGATCCGTTATCGAGCTATATTATTGGGAATAACGAGAGCATCTCTGAATACTCAAAGTTTTATATCTGAAGCAAGTTTTCAAGAAACCGCTCGGGTTTTAGCCAAAGCAGCTCTCCGGGGTCGTATCGACTGGTTGAAAGGCCTGAAAGAGAACGTTGTTCTGGGGGGGATGATACCCGTTGGTACCGGATTCAAAGCATTAGTGCACTGTTCACGGCAGCATAACAATATTCTTTTGGAAACAAAAAAAAGAATTTATTCGGGGGGGGGATGATAGATATTTTCTTACACCACAGAGAATTATTAGACTTTTTCATTTCAAAGACTTTACATGATACATCAGAACAATAATTTAGAGGATTTAATGAGTCCTAAGTAGCGGATGCTCTTAACTATTTTTGATCCTTTGATTTCTTAATAGTAAGAAAAGAAAGATAATAACGAATAGAAAGTAATGAATGGCCTGGATTGTGTATCAATGGCCAATCTCTGGTAGAAGAGAAGGTTCCATTGGAACAATTATTTATTTCACTCGTCTCTTTTTTTTATTTTTTTTATCAAAAAAAATAAAAAAAAAAGAGGAAGTATGGGGAGAAATGGCAAGAAGATAGTGGAATATCAATTTTGAAGAGATGATGGAAGCAGGAATTCCTTTTGGTCATGGTACTAGGAAATGGAATCCTAGAATGTCACCTTATATCTCAGCAAAACATAAAGGTATTCATATTACAAATCTGACAAGAACTGCTCGTTTTTTATCAGAAGCTTGTTATAAAGCAGCAGATTTAGTAGCACGAGCTGCAATAAGAACCCGGTGTCATTATATGTCATTATATTATATTAAAAAAAATTAAAAAAAGGGCTCGGTGGTATGTTAACGAATTGGTCCACTACAGAAACGAGACTTCATAAGTTCAGGGATTTGAGAGCGGAACAAAAGACGGGGAGACTCAACCGTCTTCCAAAAAGAGATGCAGCTATCCTGAAGAGACAATTATCACCCTTGCAAACGTATCCGAGCGGGATTCAATATATGACGGGGGTACCGGATATTGTAATCATCGTTGATCAGCAAGAAGAATATACGGCTCTTCGAGAATGTATCGCTTTTGGAATTCCAACAATTTGTTTAATCGATACAAATTGTGACCCCGATCTCGCAGATATTTCGATTCCAGCAAACGATAACGCTTTAGCTTCAATCCGATTAATTCTTAATAAATTTGTATTTGCAATTTGTGAGGGTCGTTCTAGCTATATACGAAATCCTTGATTAATAATAAGATAAATAAATTTTTTTGGTAACTACATGGATTTTTGGAATCGGTTACTCTTCTTGAATCGCATAAAAGAAAAGAAAAGAAATTAAAAAAAAACTGTGGGTGATTAGCGGGTATTCAAAACGGATAATTCTAATTAAAGTATCCAAGTCGAAAGGGAGAGGGTTGAATCAAAATAATTCTTTTTAAAGTTCTATTTCTGTTAGAGGGCAATATGAATGTTATATCATGTTCCAGTAACACACTAAAAGGGTTATACGATATATCCAGTGTGGAAGTAGGCCAACATTTCTATTGGCAAATAGGAGGTTTACAAGTCCATGCCCAAGTACTTATTACTTCTTGGGTTGTAATTGCTATCTTATTAGGTTCAGCCCTTATAGCTGTTCGGAATCCACAAACTATTCCGACTGCCGGTCAAAATTTCTTCGAATATGTCCTTGAATTTATTCGAGACGTGAGCAAAACTCAGATTGGAGAAGAATATGGTCCATGGGTTCCCTTTATTGGAACTATGTTTCTATTTATTTTTGTTTCGAATTGGTCCGGTGCTCTTTTACCTTGGAAAATAATACAGTTACCCCATGGGGAGTTAGCTGCACCTACGAATGATATCAATACTACCGTTGCTTTAGCCTTGCTCACGTCAGTAGCATATTTCTATGCAGGTCTTTCTAAAAAGGGATTAGGTTATTTCAGTAAATACATTCAACCGACTCCAATTCTTTTACCCATTAACATTTTAGAAGATTTCACAAAACCTTTATCACTTAGCTTTCGACTTTTCGGGAATATATTAGCTGATGAATTAGTAGTTGTTGTTCTTGTTTCTTTAGTACCTTTAGTGGTTCCTATACCTGTGATGTTCCTTGGATTATTTACAAGCGGTATTCAAGCTCTTATTTTTGCAACTTTAGCGGCGGCTTATATAGGCGAATCTATGGAGGGCCATCATTGACTAGTTTTCGAAATAGTCTCTTTTTTTTTTTAGCTTAGAATAACGCAGTGTATGCGTAACTAAAGATAATTCACTTAGGAAACATCAATATACAAATAGAAATAGACAAATACGGGATATACGACCAAGAGTCATAGAAAAAAAATTCAGATATTGGGGAATTGTAAAAAAGGAAAGAGATCAAAAAGATCTTTTTCCTAAAATTCATGTTTGGCTTTATTATATCATACTCCTGCCAATGAATATTATCATTCTATTGTTTTGTTCATTCAATTCAAATATAAGGAGTCATTATTTGAATAAAAATTCTTATAGTATCATAGTATCACAATTTACACGGTGTGTGATTAAAAAAAAAAAGAAAAAGAAAGATGCTTTCTAGAATGATTCCCATTTCAGTTGATTTTATTCAATTCAACAATTGACCAAAAGAAAATATTAATAAAGAATTAAATAATTAAAGTGAATGACCTTACCGGAATAAAATACTTATGTTTATTTCTATGCAATGATTCGCCAAACGAGATTCATAAAAAATGGGTTGATTGGGAGAGGGGAACAGAATTGGGTATATGGGATCTAATGACTCTAAGCCAACTCTTGTGTATGGTTCCAAGAATGATTCTAGAATACGATTGACTTTAAGATACGAATAGTTTGAATCTAAGATATGAATAGTTGGTTTACGTTATGGAAGAAAGACATGTATATATGATATTAGATATTGATAGTTATATATCAATTAAAGATATATCTAATCCGCCCTACTATTGTGAACTTAGATAGAGATTCCAATAGAAATTCTTCGGTTTCGTCTTTGCCTGTGAATTGAATGTGAATGAATAAAGCGATGAAATAAAGAAAACTAACGAACGAAGAATTAAAAAGGGGTTTGGAAAGAAGAAATGGAAGAACAAAAGTCGTATGGATTCACAAAAATCCTGTGGATCGGAACTAAAAAAGAGATATCGAAGTAGCTTTTATGGTTTAATACTAATATTATTATTACTTCAATTCCGAGTTCTTAGTTATTTCGACTGGATGAATCTTAGCGATGGAATAATTAAGTCATAATTCATTGGACGATTGTATCATTAACTATTTCTTTATTTTAGTGCGAGGAACTTATCATGAATCCACTGATTTCTGCCGCTTCTGTTATTGCCGCTGGGTTGGCCGTCGGGCTTGCTTCTATTGGACCTGGAGTAGGTCAAGGTACTGCTGCGGGTCAAGCTGTAGAAGGTATCGCGAGACAACCCGAGGCGGAGGGAAAAATACGAGGTACTTTATTGCTTAGTCTGGCTTTTATGGAAGCTTTAACAATTTATGGACTGGTTGTAGCATTAGCGCTTTTATTTGCGAATCCCTTTGTTTAATCCTATAAATATGCAAATTACGTATTTTTTTTTTAGTCTATCTAAAAGAGGAGATAATATGAAAAATATAACCGATTCTTTCGTTTCCTTGGTTCGCTGGTCATTTGCCGGGAGTTTCGGGTTTAATACCGATATTTTAGCAACAAATCCAATAAATCTAAGTGTAGTACTTGGTGTATTGATCTTTTTTGGAAAGGGAGTGCGTGCGAGTTGTTTATTTCAAGAATAGGCTGGATCCAACCAGCTGTACTTTTTTTCATTATAACTAGATCGAAAAAGGTGCACGATTCCGCGAATTACTTCTGAATCAATTTCAAATCATATTTAAGAACCATAGCATTTCGTGATTCATTGGTAAATATACTTTGATTCTCTATCAACCAAACCAATAGTGGGGGGTCATTAACATGGTTAAAGCTAAACAAAACTGTTTGAAGTCCAGACGCAGCATGGTACTCTTTCTACTACTATATTAATATAGAATAGAAATGTTTGCAAAATGAATAATTGGAATTTGTGTTTTTTTTCGATATAAAACACTCATGTCGATAAAATTATTTGAGCCTTTTCTTTTATTGGAATGCAAAATATTTGAAATATTTCAATCAACCGCTTTTTATGCTGAATCGGTGACCTGTGTATAATATAAAGTAAGAAGAATTCTTTGGATTTGACGAAAAAAAGAAACAACTTTGCTGACAATTCAATATTTTTGTTTTGTTCCGTCAGAAGAGTCCTCAAAATATTCTGGTCTTGGATTAGTGATTAGTCGCGACATCTTGGAATATGAATAGAGAAGAGAGGTAGAGGATAGGCTCATTACATTAAAAAAAAGATATGGGAATTGCCCCCATACTTAAAAAGTTGAAGTAATTGAGTGTGAGAGCCAAATGAATCGAAAAATTCATGTTTGGTTCGGGAAGGGATCATGTAAGTTTTGAGATGAATGGAAAGATAATCTACTTTCATTAAGTGATTTATTAGATAATCGAAAACGGAAGATCCTGAATACTATTCGAAATTCAGAGGAACTGCAGGGGGGGGCCATTCAACGGCTGGAAAAAGCCCGGGCTCGCTTACGGAAAGTCGAAAGGGAAGCGGATCAATTTCGAGTGAATGGATACTCGGAGATAGAACGAGAAAAATTGAATTTGATTAAGTCAACTTATAAGACTTTGGAAGAATTAGAAAATTACAAAAATGAAACCATTCGTTTTGACCACCAAAGGGCGGTTCAGCAAGTCCGACAACAGGTTTTCCAACAAGTTTTAAAAGGAGCTCGAGGCACTCTGAATAGTTCTTTGAACAAGGAGTTACATTTACGTACCATTAGTGAGAATATTGACACGTTTGAGGCGATGGCAGAAATAACTGATTAGTCCTTTTCCTGTAGGCATTGTTTTTTTTC